ATGACCAACTTTTTCTCTGTCGTATCCATAGGATCAATTATAACAAGTCACACACTCATATTCCAGAAATACAGAAAAAAGAAATTCCACGATCGAACTACCAAAAAAGAGTGGGCTAAAAAGCGGAGACCCACATACCTACTTTTTATTGAAAAGTTTATTTAGGGGTTGTGTTGTGAAGCGAATCTAATTCATTGAAATTCCGTCCAGTAAAATGGAAGAATTATAAATCTCCAAAATAATAGATAGGAATATCGCAAATAGAGCCATCGCGACACCCATCAAAGGCGTAGTTCCCCACCCAGGAGCCACTTTACCATATTCCGAATTCAATGGTTTCAATAAATCCCCTACAATAGTTCGTCTTGGACCAGATCTAGAACTATCCTCAACGGTTTGTGTAGCCATAAATCCTATTTTTTTTATTCAGTGAAATCTGTTGACTTTGTATACCATTCCATTGTAAATAAATGATCTTATCGTAGATCCATTGTGGTCTTGAAATTATATAATAATGGAAACAGCAACCCTAGTTGCCATCTCTATATCTGGTTTACTTGTAAGTTTTACTGGGTATGCCTTATATACTGCTTTTGGGCAACCCTCTCAACAACTAAGAGATCCATTCGAGGAACACGGGGACTAGTTGAAGTAATGAGCCTCACAATATTGTGAGGCTCGTTACTTCAATTGAGATAATGAGAAATCATTTCATCTTTTTAGTTGGAACTTTAGGTGGTTCGCGAAAAAAGATAGCGAAAAAAATTATTCCTAGAGTCGAGACTAAGAGGAATGTATAAACCAATGCTTCCATAGATTTGATTTCGGTTTACAATTATAGCTTCCATACCTGTTTAGTTGGGATCTTTTTCCGGATAAAAAAAAAGACCAAAGACAAGAGTCAAAGAAACGAAAAGTCAGCAATCCGAATCAAGATTTATCCGGTACCCTACCTATGGCAAATCAAAAAATAAAGGCAAAAAGGAACAGAGCAATCTTGTATCAGACTACCTGTCTTCTTGTAGTAGGATCTCCAAGTTTTTGGAATGCCCCAAATTCTACTTGAGCATCTAAATCTGGGTCAATCCCAGCAAAGACATCTCTGAACAAGGTTCTAGCACCATGCCAAATGTGTCCGAAGAAGAAGAGCAAAGCAAACGAAGCATGTCCAAAAGTAAACCAACCCCTTGGACTGCTACGAAAAACCCCATCGGATTTCAAAGTAGCACGATCTAATTCAAAAATTTCACCCAATTGAGCACGTCTAGCATATTTTTTCACAGCAGCAGGATCACTATAACTCACTCCATTGAGTTCACCGCCATAGAACTCAACAGTTACACCGACCTGTTCAACACTATACTTCGATTCTGCTCTTCTAAAAGGAACATCGGCTCTAACAATTCCGTCTCCGTCTACCAAAACAACCGGAAATGTTTCAAAAAAAGTCGGCATACGACGTACAAAAAGTTCGCGCCCTTCTTTATCTTTAAAAACAGGGTGTCCTAACCACCCAACAGCTATTCCATCCCCGTTGTCCATGGAACCCGCTCTGAATAATCCGCCTTTTGCGGGATTATTACCGATATAATCATAAAAAGCTAATTTTTCCGGAATTTTAGACCAAGCTTCTGATAAACTTTTATTTTCGGCTAGCCCGGCACCAACTCTTCGATATATTTCTTGCTGGAAGTATCCCTGATCCCATTGATAACGAGTGGGCCCAAATAATTCAATCGGGGTTGTTGCTGAACCATACCACATAGTTCCAGCAACAACAAAAGCTGCAAAAAAGACAGCAGCGATACTACTCGAAAGGACGGTTTCTATATTTCCCATACGTAATCCTTTGTATAGCCGTTGGGGCGGACGAACACTAAGATGGAATAGGCCCGCCAATATGCCCAATGTACCTGCTGCAATATGATGAGAGGCTATTCCGCCCGGAACAAAAGGATCAAACCCTTCGACACCCCACGCAGGATTTACAGATTGTACCCTTCCGGTTAATCCATAAGGATCGGATACCCATATTCCCGGACCATACAATCCTGTTACATGAAATGCGCCAAAACCAAAGCAAGCCACCCCTGAGAGAAATAAATGAATTCCAAAAATCTTCGGCAAATCTAAAGAGGGTTTTCCTGTACGTTCATCACAAAATATTTCTAGATCCCAATACACCCAATGCCAGATAGCTGCCAAGAAGCACAATCCAGAAAACACAATATGTGCTCCGGCCACACCTTCGTAACTCCAAATACCCGGATTTGTTATAGTCCCTCCTGTGATACTCCAACCCCCCCATGAATTGGTTATTCCTAAACGAGTCATGAAGGGTATAACGAACATACCTTGTCTCCACATTGGATCAAGAACAGGATCAGAGGGATCAAAAACTGCTAATTCGTATAGAGCCATTGAACCGGCCCAACCAGCAACTAGAGCTGTATGCATTATATGAACAGAAAGCAAACGACCGGGATCATTCAATACAACCGTATGAACACGATACCAAGGCAAACCCATGGAAATACCCCTTTATCAACGAAAAATAGACACTATCTAATTTTATTGCACTGAAAAAAACTATGCTATGGACCTCCCCTCAGGGGATTCCATTGGCGAAAGGATTAATATTTGGTCTATTCTTTTAGTAATAATGTAACAATTCTATTCGTAGGAACAAAAAGAAGCAGATCTATTCTATACTCGATAAGTACCAATACGCAATGGTGGATGGGAGTTGATCCTATGTTTATATGAGTGAATGTATACGGATTTGTTCATCATTCAAAAAACCTATTCGGAAGAATTTTCCTTTATTCACTCTGTCTTCCTTTTTTGTGAACTTATTCAATCTCTGTATAAAATATGCTAAAAGATAAAATCCGATAAAGGCCCATCTTATTTATTAAGACAATAAACCCGTTGTTACGCTTCCACATCAAAGTGAGCTTATAGTACTTAATTCTTTTTCTTTTAATGCCTATTGGTGTTCCAAAAGTACCTTTTCGAAGTCCTGGAGAGGAAGATGCATCGTGGGTTGACGTATAGTGCGACTTGTCAGATATATTGGGTCATATGGTATTTCCCCGTTCTCTCTCCCGATCGAGATATCCTCTCTTTCGCCCAAGACAGATTGATTGAATTATCAAAAATTTGGAGCGTGAAGTGCAATTAGATCTATTTTTGGGGGGGTATCCAGATTGATATTATCAATTAGAATAATTTATGGTTTGCTTGGTTGGACTGATAAAATGAAGTATCCAGGCTCCGCTTAGAAAAAACTAAATTTGGAATCTATCTATTTTATGATTACTACTTGTATCATATTCTATTTATAAATGGCATTGATATAAAACTGTTAATCAATCCAGTAATATGATGAATACGTTGGTTGAATATTTGGTTAAAAGCCCGAAATAAATTGAAAAAAAAAAGAAGTCGTAGCAAAAAGACATGCTATTGGGGCATTTGTTCTATATGTGCAAATCCAAATCGGGCAGATCTTTACTCGGAGTAGAGCATAAACCTAAAAGAATTGAAGAAGACCATTCGGGAACAAGAAAATGACATCGCAATTTTAATTTTATCTCGATGAAACAAAACAATACATCAATGAAAAGTTAGTTCGATAAATTTAATGAATTGGTTTTTTATTTATTGAAATTTATAGTATAGATAAACGACCGCGGGCCAAAAGCCAAAACTCATATTTCTTGAAAAAGGGAAGAAAAAGCCCCTTCATTAGAAGTTAGAAAGAGTCCTCTAAAGAAGGCTAGAATCTAAACATTGATTCTTTTTTTCGCTATTTTTTTTTGAACCGTATGTATCAAAAGGTACCCGCACGGTTCTTAAGGGATACAATTTTATCCTAATCAACCGACTTTATCGAGAAAGATTACTTTTTTTAGGCCAAGAGGTTGATAGCGAGATCTCGAATCAACTTATTGGTCTTATGGTATATCTCAGTATAGAGGATGATACCAAAGATCTGTATTTATTTATAAACTCTCCCGGTGGATGGGTAATACCCGGAGTAGCTATTTATGATACTATGCAATTTGTGCGACCAGATGTACAGACAATATGCATGGGATTAGCCGCTTCAATGGGATCTTTTATTCTGGTCGGAGGAGAAATTACTAAACGTCTAGCATTCCCTCACGCTTGGCGCCAATGAGTTTTTTATTTGAGACAAAAAAGAAAACTATGCCTTCGCAATATAAAATATGAATATTAAGTAATAATAGCATGGCACTTTGAATTCGATATGAGAATTTTTTTTTATTGTTTTTTTTCTAAACCTAAACCATTAGATTATGTATCGAAAGAGTAGTATGAGATAAAAGGCATTTCCGATTTTATCTGATTTATCGGAGGCCTCTTTCAGCGTCACAAACTTTTTTGTTTTCACGACAGAAGACTCTTAATAATATTTCTGTTATGAAATAATACGAAATATTTATATTTATTTAAAAATTGAAAAAAAAAAGAAACCTTGGGATTGCTGAATAACAAACGAAATAATAAAGCAACGGAACCATCATAGTATTTTTAAATTACTAAAAAAAGGAAGGGTGGTTATTGGATCATTTACTGATCTGGGTTTGATAGAGCCTCTTTTTTCTATTCCTTCGACGGAAGGTAAAAAAAATGAATTCCATTGTGGAGCCGTATGCAATGCACAAAGGATGCCTGTACGGTTGTTAATCCTATCTTTTTTTTATTATCTTTGACTCATCGTGCGAGATAGAGAAAACCTTTTATTAAATCATCAGGGTAATGATCCATCAACCCGCTAGTTCTTTTTATGAGGCACAAACGGGAGAATTTATCCTGGAAGCGGAAGAACTACTGAAGCTGCGCGAAACCATCACAAGGGTTTATGTACAAAGAACAGGCAAACCCTTATGGGTTGTATCCGAAGACATGGAAAGGGATGTTTTTATGTCAGCAACAGAAGCCCAAGCTCATGGAATTGTTGATCTTGTAGCGGTTGAATAAAAAATAGTAGGGATTTCACGCAAATCCGCAATTTTAGATTTTATCTTCTTACCGGGGGGGTTAATATAATCTTTTCTATTACTATTAATATAGAATATAGAAGTAATTCATAATCATCCGGTTAGGATTGATCTAAACCAACTCATTATGTATACAATTCAACATGCCAACTATTAAACAACTTATTAGAAACACAAGACAGCCAATCAGAAATGTTACGAAATCGCCCGCCCTTCGGGGATGCCCTCAGCGTCGAGGAACATGTACTAGGGTGTATGTGCGACTCGTTCAGACCATGGACCGGGACAAAAGAAAGTACAAAATTTTTCCCGTATCAGTGATCAGTACCAGTGAAGAGGATAGAATGAACGGAACAACCCCGTTCACTACCTAAAAATAAATAAAAAAGATTTATCGTATCCTTTTATTGTGTATCAAATTTATGGTTTCTATTGGTGAAAATCCAATCACCTCTATTTTCCATTTTAGATGAGAAAGAATCCCCCATTGGTAACAAATGCTTATCCATTAAGCAGAGGAAATCCTATTTAACCGAAAGATTATGGCCTTATTCTTCCAAGAGCGGACTAAGAGGGTCAGCTATCCAACAAATCTTCATAATTAAATACCGTTACTGTATAGGTGGATCTCGTTGTGAAAGACCGATTACTAGCAAATTCATGGGTAGAGCCAAAGAGGGTGAACTGTACAAGTTAACAATAACATTGATGAAATGAAAGAAGGAGCTCCGGTGTATAGAGAGGACCTCACCGTTTAAGAGGTAACCATAGAAACGAAGGAACCCGCTATTTCTTTATCAATTTCTATTTTTTTTTGATACCTAGTATCAATACAATTTCGTATTTTAAGGTAAAATCCCTAGAACAAAAAAAGAAATCGTGGTCGGGAAGGTTATAGTAGCAAAAGCCAGTGGAATTTTGATTTTATACATTGGAAAAATACGTTTTGTTATTAATAGACTCGGAAAGGAGAAAGGAATAACTGAAAGAAAGGAAATCAATTAGTTATTCATCAAAGTTGCATTTCATTTATTCAATGACTAGAATTAAACGAGGATATATAGCTCGGAGACGTAGAACAAAAATTCGTTTATTTGCATCAAGCTTTCGAGGGGCTCATTCAAGACTTACTCGAACTATTACTCAACAGAAAATAAGAGCTTTGGCTTCAGCTTATCGGGATAGAGGTAAGCTAAAAAGAAATTTTCGCCGTTTGTGGATCGCTCGAATAAATGCAGTAATTCGATATAATAAGGTATACTACAGTTATAGTGGATTCATACACAATTTGTACAAGAAGCAGTTGCTTCTTAATCGTAAAATACTTGCCCAAATCGCTATATTAAATAGAAATTGTCTTTATATGGTTTCCAATGAGATTAGAAAATAAAAAGATTGGAAAGAATCCAGCGGAATGTTTAAAATGGAGTTCTCTGGAGAATGAACTCCGAGAAGGTAGAGTAGAAATTAGTATGATAAAATATGATAATATGATAAAGTGTTCAAAATTAGCAAATATGTTCAATAAAAAAAGATTTATTCTTCTTCCCCGATTCTTTTTTTTCTTACGACACCACAATCAAATCGAGATTCTCGTCTTTTTAGAACAAAGCATCAATCCGTGGTTGAGTTTGGATTATAATTTTAATTCAATTGAAGAGTAAGCCTATTTATTCCTGGTTCTAAGACCTATAGTTCTAGCGGTCGACTCGCTTCTTTCAAATTGTTTCTCATTATTAAGAAAGGGTAACAAAGATAAAATACGAGCTTGTTTTATAGCAATAGTAATTAAGCGTTGCTGTTTTAAGGTCAATCTATTTACCCGTCTAGATAATATTTTTCCTTGTTCACTAATAAATCGACTAATTAAACTCATGTTTCTATAATCAATTCGATCCCCCGATTCAATCGGGGGCAAACGCCTACGAAAAGATCGTTTGGATTTAAGAAAGAGTCGCTTGGATTTATCCATGGTTTGTTTATTCCTTATCCCAAAATTCCCGAAAATCCTATTTCGATCGGATCTAAAATGATTTAGAATTAAGAAATAGGATTTGGTTTTTTTATATTTTAATATAAAATATGTCTAATATATGTAATTTTTCATCTTCCTTGGATTGGAAAAGGGTGACACACAGACGATCGGTTCCATCTATTTCTTTATCTCCCCATGAATCGTATGTTTGTAACAACGGGGACAGAATTTTCTCAATTCCAATCGACTAGGTGTATTGTGTCGATTTTTTTGAGTAATATATCTGGAAATGCCGATTGATTCCTTATTAACACCGTTTCGAACACAACGAGTACATTCCAAAATAACCGTTACTCGGGCATCTTTACCCTTGGCCATGAACCTCCCTTGGATTTTTTATTCACGCAACTCTTCCATTTTCCGATCCAAAATGAAGAAAAGAAGAAAGAAAAAAAAGAAGTTGGTAACTCGAAATAAAATTATGAAAGATTTCGTTGAAATCAAATTTATAGTAGTAATACAATGATTTCTAAATTTAGAATCGCAGTACAGTTTTTCGTTTAAGTATCTTGTATGATATTCTTGCCCTAGCCATCCCATTTTCTTTTCCGTTCTCACTCTTTTTTTTATTAATTCAATTGGAACCCGGCGCCGAGTCCGAGTTTGACTGAGGTTGAATCCACTTTTATTCTTTCTCTTTTCTAACTTATTCTAAGTCTAAAAACTCTAAAAAAAAATAAAAGAAGGGGAAGGGGATTAGTCACAGATATTTGATTGTTTTTCTAATCTTCTTCACCCCTTCCCAAGTCAATAACTAAAATGAAAAAAATGGGAATACCAAGGCATCTGGGAATAAACGATTGATCTCTATTAATAGACCCGCTAAAGACCCGAACCATAGAGTACTTACTACCGGTGCCACGGAGAGATATGTTTTTAGATCTCGCATTTTAAACCCTCCTACTTTAATAGTAATTTGTAATACATAGTGGTAATGTAATACGTAATGGTATTACATACGATTAAATGTATATATCGTTAATAACCACTTGTATTGTACGCGGAATTCCTAATTCAAATTGAAATGTACAACAATTCAATTCGGTAGATATTCCCCTTTTTATTAAAAAAAAATATGTCCCTTTCCGCCTCAACATTCCCCCCAAATATTCATTTTTTTTTTACGGCGGATTTCATATTTATTATTTCATACATACGTATATAAGTCTTTTTATTATATTTTATATATGTTCTATGCTATGATATGAGACAAAAAAGAAGAAATGGCAAGATAATTTGTGTATACCAATGGAGGAAATAAATAAAAAATGTGGAAAACAAGACAGGGGTTCTCTACAATGACACTGTAGACCAATTGAAAGGGATGTAGCGCAGCTTGGTAGCGCGTTTGTTTTGGGTACAAAATGTCACAGGTTCAAATCCTGTCATCCCTACCTATTACTTATCTTCTGAACAGTAACGAGGAATCAATTGAGATCCATAAAAATTGAACATACATATACGGAATCAATCTTTTTTTTATTTAATTTTATGATATTCTATATCATAATATATGTATGCAAGGTATATTAGGGTAGGGTTGCATTTAGTTTAATAATAAATAAAGCGCTCTTAGTTCAGTTCGGTAGAACGTAGGTCTCCAAAACCTGATGTCGTAGGTTCAAATCCTACAGAGCGTGATTCGATTCTTGGTATTGTTAGATCAAAAATTACACAGAAATAATTGAACAGAAATAAAAATTGGACCTCCTATTTTTAGAAGGTCAATCTAAAAAAGATCTGTTAATTAATCAAAGGTCCAACTGATCACCACGTCTGTATTGTAAATATGCGGTTACAAATAATCCAGCCAAAGTAATAGGAATTAGACCTAATACGATTCCAAATAGAAAAACTTCAATCATTTCAATTTAGTTGAACGAGGAAAAGGAGAGGTAATATCTATCCTAAAAATATTAATCTGTATTGCCTATGAATCTCAATGACGACCAAGAATTGCAAATTCAATTGACAAGGTAAAGAACTCTAGAATATATGGAATAGCACATAAAAGTTTCTTTTTTTGAATTGTGCATTCAATTAATTTCAATCAAATAAGTCGTATCTTGTTCAAACCGATAAATAGAGCTGAGGTTATAGTTAAAATTGCTAGTAGAAAACCGAAATAACTGGTTATAGTAGGCATGACGGGGCTAAATGAAATACGTTATTTTTATCCATATGTTTATAAAGCACTTCCCTAAGTTTCTATTTTAGAAAGATACGCGGATGGGGATAAGTAAAAATACCAATTGAAAGAATAAATTCAATTGAAAATTTTTGATTCATCAATTATTATCATTATAGATGATACTAACAAAAATCTCGTGACATAGGTAAGAAATCAATTCGTCATCTGTCTCTCTATCCCGCGATTCCGAATCAACAGATTCATTGGACAACTCTTGAGTTGAAAAAACTAATATTCAGATTATAAACAATAATTTAAAAATTATTTTAAATTAATATATAAATCTATTAAGCGGATTCTAAATAATTAGAAAGATAAAATATATATATAAATTTATATATATATTTAATATATAAAAAAACTATGTTGTGTAACTTCATTTCAAAAATGAAATGTTCTTCGAATCGCTGAAGAGTGAATGACCTTAAAATGCCCTTTATTTAAATTTTATTCGAACTAATTAGATTTTCAGTAGTGGGTTCATTCCCAAAAAATCTTGAATAAAAATAAAAAAGTATCGCACGATCAGATCACTCGAAACTAGGTTCTACATTTTATCTTTCCATATTTTAAAGCCCCATTCTTTTAATTAGGTGAAGAACGATCCTTTGAGTCTAATATAACAACAATAATGCGTGCATTGCAAATATTGATTATTATTTTATTCGTTGTTCTCTTTCTTTCATCGAATACTATGTACTACTGTTACTTGTTACTGGACGACTAACCAATTTCTTAAAATGA